TTGATATTCACATATATCAAGATAATATTGTAGATTGATATATAGATACATATCAAATGCAACCTATATCTTTATTTTATTCCAGGGGGCAGCTTTATAACAACAATCTAACTAATAAATAGTATGGTAGAAAGAAATAGATGAACCTTTCTACCATACTATCTATCTATTAGAATACTGCCGATTCTAGTCCACTCATTTCATTTAAGACCTGAAATTGGAATCTTTTTCATTTTATTTCGTCAATTTTGGCTAAGAACTCAGAAGTCAAGTTTCATTCAAATTAGTTAATAATTAATCGTTTTGACTTACTGTTTTTACATAAATGATAAGTAGAAAAGCGGTAGGAACTAGAATAAATAGTGCAGTAGCAATAAATGCAAGAATATTTACTTCCATAATATCATCGGTTTTTTACTTCGCAATAACTCGGGATTTAATCCCATAGAGATTATAAATCTTTGGCCTGTAAATTCAATGAATGAATATTACCTCTCGATGATCTTGAATCAGATCAATATCATGAATAACAATATCTGAACTATCAAATCACTTCGTCGTCGAGAATTGAATAGTATAACATAGGAAGTTCTTTTATCCATACCGCCCCAAACTTGGATTGCTGACCCAATCCAAAATTCCTTTATTTATTTATCATTTTTTATTATCTGTTCTTTTTTTCTCTCTAATCTATCTAGTTCCTTATTGTACAATCATCTGATGAAGTCTCATCAAATAGCTCTTCCACTTCCAGTCGTCACATAGTTACAAACCCAAACAAACAATAAAAGCTAAATGAAAAAAGAAAGGAGTTTAGAACGAGAAACTATTTTTGACTTGGAAGACAAAGAAGTGTGATAAAGATGAGACCGTATAAAATGAATATTCATAAAATTTACTATTTTCCGATTTGTTCTTTCGTCGATGGGGCCTTAAAACAAAATTAAAAATAGGAAAAATGATTCATTCGCCTTTCTAAGAGGAGTAGGATCTTTGGTTGATCTGTCCTTCCCCCTCCTTTCTTCGTAGATTATTAGCCCCGGGACACCTATACCAAAAGCTCAGTGTGCAATTTGCATGAAATCTATTTTTCAACTTCAAACTAGTAAGTCAGGTTCCATAAATTCGTAGCCAGAAAAATAAATTGTTTTTTTTTTTTTTTTCTGGAAAGTATTTTCTTATATTCAATTTTGTATTGGACAAGAAAGGAATTCCCTTTGTGTATGCGCGCCTCAAAAAAGTATAGTACTCGATTCCATTACATGCATCGGGGGCAATCGAAAAAGCCAGCATTTCTTGGAATACTGACTATAATGCTACCAATAATTGTACTAATCCAACCGCATATGTCTTTCTCCTACCAAAAGGAAAGAAAAAAGAAATAAGAATTTCCCCTTTGCTTTGACAATGGAATTCTTCCCCCGGTCCCCTTCATAAAAAGGGAGAGATTTTTTGATATATTTATTGGATCCGTCGGGACTGACGGGGCTCGAACCCGCAGCTTCCGCCTTGACAGGGCGGTGCTCTGACCAATTGAACTACAATCCCAGGAAAATACGGGATCTAGCAGAAAATTTGATTCTTTTTTATCTCCGGATCGGGTATTTCTGAAGTACAAAGGGGGTTATATCATCTCATGGCGGATTGGCGAATTATTGGGCCGAGCTGGATTTGAACCAGCGTAGACATATTGCCAACGAATTTACAGTCCGTCCCCATTAACCGCTCGGGCATCGACCCAGGAAGAATCAATTTTCGACTTATTGGTAATCCATGATCAACTTCCTTTCGTAGTACCCTACCCCCAGGGGAATTCGAATCCCCGCTGCCTCCTTGAAAGAGAGATGTCCTAAACCACTAGACGATGGGGGCCTGCTTGACCAACGGCCATCATACTATGATCATAGTATGATCAGTTTTTTGAAATTGTCAATATAATCGAATGATTCTATCCGAGGGATCTTTCCCCCTTTCAGAATTGCATAGAATTGTTTTTTATTCGTCATTGACGAATTATTCATTAGAATCGACATTAGAAATCTAGTAGTAGTATTTTTTTTTTTGAATTATTTCAATTGAATTTATTTCTATTATTTTAGTTTAGATTATTTAGTATTTCGAATTTTATTTAGAAATTTCTAAATAAAAAAGCAAAAAAGTAATAAATACAAAAAATCGTAAGGAAGAGGAGGATTTTTTCAGGGAATGATTGGTCCGTCAGAAAAGGAAAAAGGTGTGAAATTCGATTTCTTTCACTTTCATTTGATTCATTGTTAAGACGAGATATCCTTATCTCCCTCCCACCAAGACAGGAAATTAACAAACGAGAAATCTAGTAAGCGGCATCAAGCAGAAAATGATTTTTTCTCCAAGAATTTAGTTCAGGAGACAAGTGGAATCTCTTCATTCCATGATTCGATGAAATATCTTGAATTTTATGTTGAATTGCTAGGTGTATGTACATGTATCAATCAAATGAATTTTGTTCTGGTGGGATCAA